ATCTGAATAGGACGAACCGCCCCGTGGATATCTTCCGAACAAAACAATTAGAATTTGGCTCGGTCAACTGGAATGTGTATTATCCATATAGGAGATCTTCTAATTGAGAAGACCCATCGACCTGAGACGAAGAGAAAGGTCTATCTATTTTATTTAGTTATTCAGTTAAACCAATGATTCGTTCTTGGAACAGATAGTAACAACCATTTCATCAGACATGCGTATTTTTTATTTTCCAATGGATTTACATCTTTCATTAATGTAAATTTTTTTATGTAGTGAGCAATAGGCTCTAATAGGCTCTGGTTGTTCGCTGTTCAAGAATTCTGGTTGAGGCAGTTCATACCACCCATACATAGTGTTTTGATCTAAGATTTTAATTTTTCCATGTTTCAGCAGTAACATATTGTTCCATGGAGCTAAGGTCAAAAATATGGAAGAAACAAGTGTTTCCACGACTCTACCGCCCAGTCAATTCTGTTCCACCTAATCCCTCTTTCGTGGCCACATATCTTTCCGGCTAAGGAATGGGAAATCTTTCTCCTGTTACATGAATCCAATTTTAATTTCATCCGGGAAAAGCCATCTTTTTCTCAACAATGTCTTTGTCATTTGATCCAATAGCGTTCCGTTAGATAGGAACAGATTTGATAAATACTGATAACTCTCAGATGGAGTATTAGAACGGAAAGATCCATTAGATAATGAACTATTGGTTCTAAGCCATCTCTGTCGATTAATCAACAATTCGAAGTGCTTTTCTTGTGTATTCTTGATAAACCGGTGTTTAGATATAGATATAGATGTAGGAGGATCTGTTTGGGAAGTAAGAAGTCCCTTTGACATCTCTTCATCTGCAAAGAATTCCCGATGTGAAAACACAAAGACAAAAGACTCATCTTTGAATAGGAAAAAGAGTGGATCTGCGGGGTCCCAAATGAATTGGCTTATTCGAAAAAAGCCTTGTTCTTCGGAAGATCTATCTCGTGTCTGGTACTGCACGGTTCCACTCTGTAAGAACTCCAACTCTTGAAGCTCATCCTCTTCGATCCGCTTGCCCCGAAATGACCTGGCCCAATAGGGAAATCCCAATTCATTGGGCCTTTCGGCGCAATCAAATAGAAAGCCCCAGGGGTGCCATATTCTAGGAGCCCAAACTATGTGATTGAATAAACCCTCCTCTATCCGTTGTGGGTAGAGGGCCCCATCCCCTTCTTCAAACCCCGATTCGTATTTTTCATAGATAAATCTCTGATCAACGATAGAACAAGATCCGTTTTGCATCATATCCATATCTAAGGGATTCCTCGGTTCGGGTCGAAGAAGCAATGTCACTCGATCATTATCAAACTTACTGTAATCTTTTTCTGTCCGTGAGGATCCCACCAGAGCGCCTTCTACTTCTAATAGGCCATGAACTAGATCAGAATCATTCTCAACGAGTCCATAAGAAGTGATCCCATTTTTTTCATCGGGTCCGGGTAGAGACCAAAGATCTTGAGCGACCGATCCGGCAGAACAACTCAAAAGATAAAGAAGTATCATTAATTTCTTCATATTCGTTCCAAGCTCGAAGTACCATTTGTACAAATAAGAACCCTCTTCATTACACGATTTATTCTTCATATAGATAGATATAGGATCTATGGGGCAATTACTTAGAAGTACATTTTGTGCAACAGCCCTTCCTATCTGATAGAAAAGAATCCCATGATCCTGAATCGATCTTACCTGGGATCGCAAATTCCAAGTTTGTCTATGAAGAGCGGATCTAATTGTATTAGTGTCTATAATTGATTTCTTCTGTGTAATACTAATCGACAAGGCCTCATTGGTAAGTGCTACAAGATCTCGTGCATTGGAACCCATGGTTATGGACCTGAATCCATTAGTATGGAACATTTTATTTTCCAAGTGAAACCCTCTAGTATATAAAAGAGTGAAAAAGTGCTTTCGTTGTTGTGGAATAAGAAGCCTTCGTATCTTAATGCATGTATTTAATTTATTCGTAGCTATTAGAGTGGGATCCACTTTTTGGGGAATATGAGTCGAAGCAATAACAAGAGTTTTTCTAGTGGAACATCTTTCACAATCCCTGGAGAGATAATTCACTAATAGACCGAGGGATAAGTAATTCGACGCATTCACATCCAGATCATGAATGTTTGGAATCCATATTATGCAAGGAGACATTGCTTTTGCTAATTCGAATTGAAGGGTGATATAAAATGGGTCTATTTCCGGCATCATATTCATAGTTAGCGCATTCATCATAGTTAACAGCTCCGTATCAAGGTCACGACCAATACCATCACTATCATCAATAAGAAAACCTTTAGGTTTGTTAGCCAGGAACTTGTTCAGAAATACCGTAATTAAAGGAACATAGGAGTTTGTCGCTAGGTATTTGACCAAATAGGATCGTCCAGTTCCTATAGAACCTATCACTAAAATACCCCTAGAGGGGGATAGGGATAAGCGGAGCGAAAAGGGTTGAAAA